GATGTCCTAACCACCCAACGGCTATTCCATCCCCGTTGTCCATGGAGCCTGCTCTGAATAATCCACCTTTTGCCGGATTATTGCCGATGTAATCATAAAAAGCTAGTTTTTCAGGAATTTTAGACCAAGCTTCGGATAAACTTTGATTTTCGGCTAAGCCAGCACCAATTCTTCGATATATTTCTTGTTGGAAGTATCCTTGATCCCATTGATAGCGCGTGGGACCAAACAATTCAATCGGGGTAGTTGCTGAACCATACCACATAGTTCCAGCAACTACAAAAGCTGCAAAAAAGACAGCGGCAATACTACTGGAAAGTACGGTTTCAATATTTCCCATACGTAATCCTTTGTATAGACGTTGGGGTGGACGAACACTAAGATGGAATAGACCTGCCAATATGCCTAAGGTCCCTGCTGCAATATGATGAGAAGCTATTCCTCCCGGAACAAAAGGATCAAAACCCTCCACACCCCACGCTGGATTTACGGCTTGTACCCTTCCGGTTAGTCCATAAGGATCGGACACCCATATTCCAGGACCATACAATCCTGTTACATGAAATGCACCAAAACCAAAGCAAGCCACCCCTGAGAGAAATAAATGAATTCCAAAGATCTTAGGCAAATCCAAAGAGGGTTTTCCTGTACGTTCATCAGTAAATATTTCTAGATCCCAATACACCCAATGCCAGATAGCTGCCAAAAAACACAAGCCAGAAAACACAATATGTGCCCCGGCCACACCTTCGTAACTCCAAATACCCGGATTCGTTACAGTCCCCCCTGTAATACTCCAACCGCCCCATGAATTCGTTATTCCTAAACGAGTCATGAAGGGTATAACGAACATACCCTGTCTCCACATTGGATCAAGAACAGGATCAGAGGGATCAAAAACGGCTAATTCGTATAGAGCCATCGAACCGGCCCAACCAGCAACCAGAGCTGTATGCATTATATGGACAGAAATCAAACGACCGGGATCATTCAATACGACGGTATGAACACGATACCAAGGCAAACCCATGGAAATACCCCTTTATCAACGAAAAATAGACACAATGTAACTTTATTGCATTGGAGAAAACTATGCTATGGACCCCTTTTTTAGGGGATTCTCTTGGGGAAAGGATTCATATTTGTTTGATGCTTTTCGTAATAATTACTTTTAGTAATAACGAAACTATTTTGTTCGTAGGAACAAAAAGAAGCAGATCTATTCTACACCCGATAAGTACCAATACGCAATGGTAAGGGGGTTGGTACCATTTTATATGAGTGAATGTATATATATTTGTTCATCATTCAAAGGACTTATTTGTAAGAATTTTCCTTTATTCATTTTTTCTTCTTTTTTTATGAACTTAGTCAATCTAGGGATAAAATAGGATAATAAAATAGGATATAAAATCAATAGTATTATATTAGGCCACTAAACCCACTGTTACGCTTTCACATCAAAGTGAGATATAGTACTTAATTTTTCTTTTATTTAATGCCTATTGGTGTTCCAAGAGTACCTTTTCGAAGTCCTGGAGAGGAAGATGCATTGTGGATTGACGTATAGTGCGACTTGTCAGATATATTGGGCATATGGTATTTCCCCGTTCTCTTCCCCGATCGAGATATCCCCTCTTTCGCCCAAGAAAGATTGATTCAATTATCAAAAATTTGGAGCGTGAAGTGCAATTAGATCCATTTTTTAGGGAGGGTATACGGATTAATATTATCAATTAGAATAATTTATGGTTGGCTTGGTTAGACCAATCAAATGAAGTATCCAGGCTCCGTTTAGAAAGAAAACCAATTGGTAATAAATATATTTAGGATTACGACTTAATATCATATTTTAATTATTTCTATTTATTTATATATTTCTAAATAGAAATACTAAATAGAAGTGATCTCAAACTATTAATCAATCGAGTAATATGATGAATGCGTTGAATATTTGTTGGAAGACGTGAAATAAATTGAAAAAAAAAAAAAGGGAAGTCGTAGAAAAAGGACGTGGTGTTGGGGCATTTGTCCTATATGTGCAAATCCAAATCGGGCGGATCTTTACTCGGAGTAGAGCATAAACCTAAAAAAATTGAAGAAGCCCAGTCAGCAACAAGAAAATTACATCGCGATTTAGATTGTATCTCGATGAAACAATACATCAATGAGAAGTTAGTCAGATAAGTTTAGTCATTTTTTTTTAGATAAACAAAACAGGCCAAAACTCATCTTTCTTGAAAAATGAAAGAAAAGTCCCTTTTTATAAGTTAAAAAAACCTGTTATGAAAAAAAAGCTAGAATCTACACATTGATTCCTTTTTTTCATGATTTTTGTTGAACCGTATGCATCAAAAGGTGCATGTACGGTTTCTAAGGGATACTGTTTTATCCCAATCAACCGACTTTATCGAGAAAGATTACTTTTTTTAGGCCAGGGGGTTGATAGCGAGATCTCGAATCAACTTATTGGTCTTATGGTATATCTCAGCATAGAGGATGATACCAAAGATCTGTATTTGTTTATAAACTCTCCTGGCGGATGGGTAATACCCGGAGTAGCTATTTATGATACTATGCAATTTGTGCGACCAGATATACAGACAGTATGCATGGGATTAGCCGCTTCGATGGGATCTTTTATTCTTGTCGGAGGGGAAATTACCAAACGTCTAGCATTCCCTCACGCTCGGCGCCAATGAGTTTTTTATTTGATTTGAGAGAAAAAAGAAAACTATGCCTTCACACTATATGAAATCTGAATATTAAGTAATAATAGCATGGCACTTCGAATTCGATATGAGAAATTTTTTTAAAACCCTTAGATTATGTATCGAAAGAGTAGTATGAGATAAAAGGTATTTTCGATTTTAGCCAATCTATCGGGAGGCCTATTTCAGCGTCACAAACTTTTTTATTTTCACACCAGGGGCTCTTAATCTTAACAATATTTATATTATGAAAGAATATGAAAGAAAATAAATCTTTTTTTTTATTTTAAAATAAAAAAAAAAAAAAAGAAACTTTGGGATTGCTAAATAACAGACAAAATAAATATAAATATATAAAGCAACGGAACCATCATAGTATTTTTATAGTATTTTTGAACTACTACAAAAGGAAGGGTGGTTATTGGATCATTTACCAACCTGAGTCTGATAGACCCTATAATTTATTTTATATTTCTTCGATGTAAGTAAGGTAAAAAAAGTGAATTCCATTATAGAGCCGTATGCAATGCGCAAAAGATGCCTGTACGGTTGTTCAATTATATCTTTTTTTTATTATTCTTTATCTCCTCACCTTTCACTTTCATCATGCGAGATAGAAGAAACATTTTTATGTTATATCATTATATCATCAGGGTAATGATCCATCAACCTGCCAGTTCTTTTTATGAGGCACAGACGGGAGAATTTATCCTGGAAGCGGAAGAACTGCTGAAGCTACGCGAAACCATCACAAGGGTTTATGCACAAAGGACAGGCAAACCCTTATGGGTTGTATCCGAAGACATGGAAAGAGATGTTTTTATGTCAGCAACAGAAGCCCAAGCTCATGGAATTGTTGATCTTGTAGCGACTGAATAACAAAGAAAAAGAACAAGGATTTCACACGAATTCGTGATTTGGGATTTTTTTTTCTTACCGGATTTAATATTCTATTTATTAATCGAATTTCTTAATATAGAAATTCAAAATATAGAAAAAAAGAATTCCTAAGCATCCGGTTAAGGTCGATCTAAACCAGCCCATTATATATATGATTCAACATGCCAACTATTAAACAACTTATTAGAAACACAAGACAGCCAATCAGAAATGTCACGAAATCCCCCGCTCTTGGAGGATGTCCTCAGCGACGAGGAACATGTACTAGGGTGTATGTGCGACTCGTTCAGACCATGGACTAGGACAAAAGAAAGAAAACAATTGATCCAGTATCACCGATCCGTACCTGTGAGTAGGATAGAATGGACGAACTCCATTGAATATTCAATATCTTAAAAAAAAAAAGATCTATCCTTCGATTGGGGTATCAAATGTATGGTTCCCGTTGGTGCAAATCCAATCACCTCAATTTCAAATTTAAGATGAGAAAGAATTCCCCATTGATATCAAATGGTATTCATTAAGCGGGGGAAATCTTATTTTTAAAAGTAGAAAATTTAGGCCTTATTCTTGCAAGAACGGACTAACAGGGTCAGCTACTCAGCTAATCTTCATAATTAAATACCGTTACTGTATAAGTAGATCTCGTTGTGAAAGACCTAGTACTAGATAATTATGGGTAGAGCCAAAGAGTGTGAACTGTACAAGTTAACAATAACATTGATTAAATGAGGGAAGGGCTCCGGTGTATAGAGAGGACCTCGCCGTTTAAGAAGTAACCATAGAAACGATGGAACCCACTATAATCCATTTATATTTATTACTTTTTTATTTACTATGTGTTTTACCTAGTATCAATACAATTTTTATTTTCGAGGGGAAATGCCTAGAAAAAATATCGTGGTCGGGAAGGTTAGAGTAGCAAAAGCCATTGGAATTTTTATTTTATACATTGGAAGAATCCGTTTTGTTATTAATAGACTAGGACACGGGAAGGGAATAACTGAAAGAAAGGAAATCAATTAGTTATTCATCAAAGTTTCATTTATTCAATGACCAGAATTAAACGAGGGTATATAGCTCGAAGACGTAGAACAAAAATCCGTTTATTTGCATCAACTTTTCGAGGGGCTCATTCAAGACTTACGCGGACTATTACTCAACAGAAAATAAGAGCTTTGGTTTCTGCTCATCGGGATAGGGGTAGACAAAAGAGAGATTTTCGTCGTTTGTGGATCACTCGTATAAATGCAGTAATTCGAGACAATAAAGTATACTTTAGTTATAGTAAATTAATACACAATCTGTACAAGAAACAGTTGCTTCTTAATCGTAAAATACTTGCACAAATAGCTATATTAAATAGGAGTTGTCTTTATATGATTTCCAATGAGATCATAAAATAAAGAGAGTGGAAGGAATCCGTTGGAATGGTTTAAATGGAGTTCCCTGGAAAATGAACTCTGGGAAGGTAGAGTAGAAATTAGTATAATAAAATATGAAAAAGTCGTCAAAATGAAAATGAAGAAACACGTTCAATAAAAAATATTTCTTCTTCTTCCCCAATTTTTTTTTTTCGAACGACAATCAAATCTGGATTTCCTATTTTTAGAAAAAAAAAAGCGTCAATCCCGCATTTTAGTTTGGATTGGAATTTTTTTTTGATTCAATTCAAGAGTCAGCCTATTTTTTTCTGGTTCTAAGACCAGTAGTTCTAGCGGTTGACTCGCTTCTTTCAAATTGTTTCTCATTATTAAGAAAAGGTAACAGAGATAAAATACGAGCTTGTTTTATAGCAATAGTAATTAATCGTTGTTGTTTTAAGGTCAATCGATTCACCCGTCTAGATAATATTTTTCCTTGTTCGCTAATAAATCGACTAATTAAACTCATGTTTCTATAATCAATTCGATCCCCCGATTGGATCGGAGGCAAACGCCTACGAAAAGATCGCTTGGATTTAAGAAAGATTCGCTTGGATTTATCCATGGTTTGTTTATTCCTTATCCTAAAGATCCTATTTCTTAATTCTCCATCACGGTTGATCCGATCGAAATAGGATTTGGTTTGTTTATATTTAAATCAATAGATATTAGATATATCTAATATGTCATTTTTCATCTTCCTTGGAACGGAAGACTGACACACGAGCGACCGGTTAGATCTATTTCTTTATCTCCCCGTGAATCGTATGTTTGTAACAACAGGGACAGAATTTTCTCAATTCCAATCGACTAGGCGTATTATGTCGATTCTTTTGAGTAATATATCTGGAAATGCCCATTGATTCCTTATTAACACGATTTCGAACACAACTGGTACATTCCAAAATCACCGTTACTCGGACATCTTTACCCTTGGCCATGAGCCTCCTTTGGTTTTTGATTCATTCAATTCTTTAATTTTCCGATCCGAAACGAGGAAGAAGAAAGGAACGAAAAAAAAAAGAAACAGGTAACTCGAAATCTAATTATGAAAGAAAGATTTCGTTGCAATAAATCAATATAAATGAATATAGTAATAATAACAATATATTAATAATAAGTAATATAATGATTTCTAACTATATTACTAGATTTATAATTTTAAATTGCCGTACAGCATTTAATTTTCATTTAAGTATCTTGTATGATATTATTGCCCCAACCATCACATTTCACTCTATTTTTTATTAATTTCATTTAAACCTGGCCCGAGTTACTAGTTTCACCGAGGAGGAATCCCTTTATTTGTTTTTCTAACGTATATTCTAAAAAAAAAAGGGAAGGGATTAGTTACAGATATTTGATTGTATCTCTAATCCTCTTCCCCCCCTCCCATATCAATAACTAGAATGAAAAAAAGGGGAATATCAACGCATCCGGAAAAAAACGATTGATCTCTATCAATAAACCTGCTAAAGACCCGAACCATAGAGTACTTACTACCGGTGCCACGGAGAGATATGTTTTTAGATCTCGCATTTTAAATTCTCCTCTTTCTTTATTATTTCTAATATATAATGGTAATACATATATACCCAGATGTGTATATGTACTTAATGACCGACCGCTTGTATTTGTACGCGGAATCCCTAATTCAAGTTGAAATGTACAACTTGAAATGTGCAAAATAGATATTACTTTTCTTAATCTTAAAAGAAACAAATACGCCCCTTTATGCCAGAAATTCTCGAAAAATATTCATTTTTTTACGGGGTCTCATATTTATTTCATACTTTATTTCATACTTTATATAATAGAAATATAATAGAAGTCTTTTACTATTTTTAATATAATTATATTATTATATGAGACCAAAAAGGAGAAATGACAAGATATTTGTGTATATCAATGGAGGAAATAAAGATATGGAAAACAAAGCAGGGATTCTCTACAATGACATTGTAGACCAATTGAAAGGGATGTAGCGCAGCTTGGTAGCGCGTTTGTTTTGGGTACAAAATGTCACGGGTTCAAATCCTGTCATCCCTACCTATTACTTATCTTCTGAACAGTAACGGGGGATCAATTGAGATCGATTAAAAGAAAATTGGACATACACAAAAAATCTTTCATTTTATGTATAGTATATATGCAAGACGGGTTGGGGTTATGAAATATTCATTGTGATACTAAAGCGCTCTTAGTTCAGTTCGGTAGAACGTGGGTCTCCAAAACCCGATGTCGTAGGTTCAAATCCTACAGAGCGTGATTCTGTGTTCTTGTTAGTCGCGCTAGGTCGAAAATTACCACCAAAATAATTAAACCAATCAAAATTTGACCTCCCGCGAATTAAAGGAAGTAGGAGGTCAATCAAAAAAAGGATGTTAATTAATCAAAGTTCCAACTGATCACCACGTCTGTATTGTAAATATGCAGTTACGAATAATCCAGCCAAAGTAATAGGA